TAAGCTCTCGTAACCATGTCATATTCGCTTGCGCTTGCCCAAACATATTTTATTTCTCAAAGAAATGGAATGTATAATTCCACAAAAAGTCTTTTTTAACGAGGTATAACTAACTATTCCTATATTATCTGTTACGGAATCGACCATGGATCAATTCCCCTTTTATTCCATTTTTAAGTCTTGAATGCACCCATAATTCTGAGCTTCATGTTCCTCTTCCCAAGATACATGTCAGAGCCGGGGGCATCCCAATCAGATTAAATGGGATGACAGTTTATCAGTCCAAATCTGTTCAATGAAGAATTTCGATCAAATCACACATCGCAATATACTAGGCCTTCTAATTCCCTAAGGGGCTTATCTAAAAGATTCGCAATATAACTAGGAAGACGTTTCAAATACCACACATGAGTCACTGGACATGTCAGTTTGATGTATCCCATTTGGTACCTTCGTATCCGAGAATCAACAAATTCCACCCCGCATTCTTCACAAAATTTCGGATCTTCTTTTTCAGTCCCAATTCCTCGGTAATTTCCACAAGCACAAATCCCACTTTTTATAGGTCCAAAAATTCTTTCACAAAACAATCCATCTTTCTCCGGTTTATTAGTTTTATAATGAAAAGTATAGGGTTTTGTCACCTCTCCAACTATCTCTCCATTGGGTAGAATTTTTTTTGCCCAAGCCCTTATTTGTTGAGGGGAAACTGGTCCAATTCGAAGTTGTTGATGTTTATACTGGTCGATCATAGAATAGAAATTCTGATTCATTTATATCAAGCTTCCTTCCTATCCATCTGGAAGTTCTTTTCAGATACAAGGAAATGACTCAGTTCCAGGGACAAAGATCGTAGTTCTCGAACGAGCAATCGAAAAGATTCTGGAGCACCTTCTGGGTTAGGTACTGTTGCTCCGATAATCGTAGCACCAAGTACTTCTTGACGAGCTCTAATATGATCAGATTTATAAGTAAGCATCTCTTGTAAAATATGAGCAACACCAAATCCCTCTAGAGCCCAAACTTCCATTTCTCCTACTCTTTGTCCCCCTTGTTTGGCCCTCCCTCTAAGGGGTTGTTGTGTAACAAGTGCATAATGCCCACTGGAACGTCCATGGATTTTATCATCAACTTGATGAATTAATTTTAGGATATAAGACTTTCCTATTAGAACAGGTTGTTCAAAAATATCTCCTGTTCTTCCATCAAATATTCTGCTTTTTCCCGGATATTCGGGTTCAAATACCCATGGATTTTTTGTTTTCTTACTGGCTTCATATAATTCAGAAAACACTAGTTTTCTTGAGGCCTCTTGCTCATATCTCTCATCAAAGGGTCCTATTCTATAATGTTTCTTTAGCAGATCCCCCGCTAACCCGAGCGAACATTCAAATATCTGTCCCACATTCATTCGTGAGGGGACTCCTAATGGATTGAATACCATATCAACAGGCGTTCCATCTTGCAAATAGGGCATACCTTGTCTAGACAAAATCTTAGAAATTATACACTTATTCCCATGCCTTCCAGCTACTTTATCACCTACTTTGATTTCACGTTTCTGTGAAATATATACACGAATCTTTTCTGGATTATAATTGAAAACCCCCTTTCTATGGATCCATCTCACATCAATAACTTGACCCCTTCCCCCTATAGGTAGTCTTAGAGAAGTTTCTTTTGAAGTGGATACCTGAATGCCCAGTATAGCTCGTAATAATCTATCCTCCGGGGCATATGACGATTCACTTGCTGCCTGAGGTGTTAATTTACCTACTAAGATATCGCCCGTTTCTATCCAAGATCCCAGCATCACAATTCCATTTCTGTCTAAATTTCGGAGTAAATGAGCCTCTAAATGCGGGATCTTTTTAGTGATTATTTCAGGACCTTGGCTTGTTACATGAGTCTGAATTTCATATTTCCGGATGTGAAAAGAAGTATAAATATCTTCATAGACCAGACGTTCGCTAATTAGTACTGCGTCTTCAAAATTGTAACCTTCCCATGGCATATAAGCTACTAATACATTTTTTCCTCAAGTGAGTTCCCCGCCAGCTGTAGCCGCACCGCCCGCTAGAATCTGTCCCTTTTTAATATATTTACCCCGCTGAACCTGAGTTTTTTGATGCATACAAGTATTTTTGTTGGAACGTTTATACATAACTAATGGGATACTTAGAGTATCCCCATTACTTGAGAAAAGGATCTTTTGAGTACCAGTATAAATTATTTTTCCCTTGCGTTCGGCTATAGCTGAAATCCCCGAATCTTGAGCCGTTTGGCCTTCCAACCCAGTTCCAACAATGCACTTCTCGGACCGAGAAAGGGGAACTGCTTGGCGCTGCATATTAGAACTCATTAAAGCTCGATTCGCATCATTATGCTCGATAAAAGGAATGAGGGAAGCTCCAATAGAAAAATATTGGAAGGGAAAAATGCTTCTAAGATGAATTTCTTCCCATGCAATAGTCAGGAATTCTTGACGATATCGAGCTGGAACAACCTGTTGTTCTTGAATACCCCGATTCAAGGCCAAAGAATTTCCTGCTGCTACCATATAATATTCATCTCTATTTGGTGATAAATAAATCATCTGTGCCTCTTTTGATCTCTCAGATAATTCATAAAAAGGACTCTCTATAGATCCCCAGTAACCAACCTTCACATGAATAGCTAATGATCCAATAAGTCCAACATTGATTCCTTCGGACGTGTCAATTGGACAAATACGTCCATAGTGACTCGGGTGGATATCTCGTATCCGAAAACTAGCAGTTCGCCCCGTCAACCCTCCAGGACCCAAATAACTCCATTTTTGCCCATGAACAATTTGTGTCAACGGATTAGTTTGATCAAAAACTTGAGATAAAGGGTGTAGGCCAAAAAACGATTCATAAGTAGTTGTTAATGAAGTTGAAGTTACCAAATTTTGAGGAGTCGGTATCAATTTATGCCTGATTGCTCCACATATAGTTCCTCGAACCGTATTTTCTAAACGAGCAAGAGCCAATCCAAATTGATCCTGTAATAGATCTGCTACAGAACGAATACGTTTATTTTTCAAGTGATTCATATCGTCAAGTGTACCCATTCCCAATTTCATTCCAATCAAATGATCCACAGCAGCCAATAGATCTCGTGGTAACAAAAATGTATTGTTTTGGGGTATATCAAGATTAAGTCTCCGGTTCATATTTCGTCGACCAATCTTTCCTAATTCACATCTTTGTTGAAAAAATTTCTTTTGTAATTCCTTGCATAAGGACTCAGAAAATACCGGATCCCCCCCTACACAGGCAAATTGTTGATAAAATTCCAAAATAGCATTTTCTTTTGACCCAATCTTTTTTTTCTCTTTATCATTCGGGAAAGACAAGAAAATCTCAGGGTAACAAACATTATCTAGAATTTCTCTTATATTCGAACCCATAGCTGATGATAGAACTAGAATAGATATTTTTTGTTTTCTACTTACACGAGCCCATATCCTTGCTTTTCTATCAATTTCTAATTCCGACCTTCCCCCCCAATCCGATATTATAGTACTGGTATAGATAGAAATTCTTCCATTATGTTCCAATTCTGAACGGTAGTAAATACCGGGACTTTGCAATATTTGGTTGATCACAATTCGGTATATTCCATTTACTATAGAGGTTCCAAAAGAATTCATTATAGGGATGTTTCCAATAAAAACGGTTTGTTCTTGCATATTTCTACCGGTTTTCCAAATTAAGACGGCGGGTACATATAATTCAGAAGAATATGTGAGTGATTCATATACAGCATCTCTTTCTTTTATCAAGGGCTCTACCAATTGATATGTTTCCACAAATAGTTTAAATTCAATTTCTTGATCTTTATCTTCAATTTTTTGAAACTTATGAAATTCTTCCGTCAAGCCCTGATTAATGAACCTACAAAATCCCTCAAATTGTATCTGACTAAATCCAGGTATTGTGGACATCCCCTCATTTCCATTTTGGATCATCTTAATCTGAAGTTTCCTCTTTTCTTTATTGAAAAAATCCCATTATTGGCTTGGCTCACTATTCATTGAACCCTACCAATTGATCTAGCAATGATGGAATGGATATTCTGTTTACTGAATCACATAAAATTTTAGTCAACTCCATCCATATATATCATACGTATGAACGGAAACAAGACAGAGAAATGGAGGGCATTTTCGATGCAAGTTTGAATTTGAGCTTGAGCCAGGTACAAATAGAAAGAAATGGAAATTGATAAAGCATTCCTGGGAAAAATTCTGTCACTTAGGCTGATGGAGTCTTTTATCGGATATAAAAATTTCTCCAATTTATACCTAATTATTTTATTATGAATTCTTTTATTATGATATTATGAATGATATTATGATCGGGGTACAAAAAAAATAAAAATTCAATGAATTGAAGATTCAATCTGCTCTCTATGAAATGAGATAAAACAGAAGAATCTGGAACAGCAAGCATAGAGTTTCCTTTTTTTTAGCACACGCAATTTAATGTTCAAAAAGGAATTCGCAAATCTTTTTTTTTAGTATAATTCTTAAAATACAATGGAATTGCGTACGTATTACGTATATAGTCATAGGAGTAATCTTTAGGAAGTACATGCCAATATAGCTATTTAGCTATCCGTATATCACATCTTTTATACTTAATGCAACATAGCACTCTATTATTCTGAGTTTGCACTGTTCTGGGGTTTACATATATGTATATATTTTCTTATAATTAGAATTGATAATGATTAGTCGTAAATCAATTGGATTTTGCATTCATTAAGGTAATACAAAAGGAGATACAAAATTAAGAGCTGTTCGCTAATTCAAAGTAAGAAAAGTAAGTAAGAGTAAAAGAGTAATAAGTAAATAGTTAATGAAGTAAAGAAAGAGTTAATTATTCTAAATTGCCCTGCGTTTTACAGTCTGTGACCGGGGCCACAAATATTTTCACTTTTCTATAGATCTATAGAAAAGTGAAAATAGAAGGTAAGTTTTTAAGCGATGCATGTTTTGAGATAAAATCAATCGAAGAAAAGAATAGAAACAGGATCCAATAAAAAAGATAAATTCTTTTTTGGAAAAGGATAAGTACAATGGGATTCAATATCCAAAAATAAAAGAAATTAAAAAATTCAAATCAAAACAAAATGAGGATAGGGATAAAAATAGAATTCTAGAAATAAGTCTAATTCTAGAGAATTTATTTCTTTATCCATTTTTGATGGAATTTGGCGGCATGGCCAAGTGGTAAGGCGGGGGACTGCAAATCCTTTATCCCCAGTTCGAATCTGGGTGTCGCCTGATCAACAAAAAATACTTGGAATTTATTAATCCTGTTGATCGAATTGATCGAACTTGACGAATTCTTGCCCCGCGAAAGCATAGGAAAAGGCTAGGTCTGTCGATACTTGATTTTGAGAACCCGTAGGGCCTATAAAAGACTGTCATATCTTTTCTCAAAATATGTATTTTGAGTGTGGCTCAAAAAGGTACCCATAAATCTGAAGCAACCCAATCTTATTAATGATTGATTGGGGCTATTCTGAATTGAATCAAATTTATTATTTTACACTAGAGCTTTCTTAATATTGAAGTAGTGTCTACTCACTCTGTTTGCGATGAAATTAGATTGGATAGGCTGATGGTCAATTCATTTCATAATTGTGGCAAAGAACTGAAGATACTTTGTATCCAGACTCACTGGAGGCTTTGAGTACTGCTCCTAAATTTAATCAGAATGGTTGGATGGCTCTTCTTTATATTTGTATATTTTATTTTTTTTTCAATTCTTTCGATTTCAATAGAATTCTATTGAATAAGAAATCTAGAAACTTTTTATGAGCGGATTCATGAAATTGTTTCATAAAGAGCCATAAGTAAGAATCCTATTTTGACTCTGCACCATTGATTCTACTATGATTATGAATCAATAATAGAATAATTCCTTCATTTCATAGAGATAGGGGACATCATTCGCATGGATATAGTAAGTCTCGCTTGGGCTGCTTTAATGGTAGTGTTTACATTTTCTCTTTCACTTGTAGTATGGGGAAGGAGTGGGCTTTAGAGCTAGGAATATTACTAATTTAGTACTTGATTGAAAAATTTACTTGTATCAACTGCGATCGTTTTGCAAAAGCTTCAAAAAACTTGGTTTGCTTTAGTTTATATATATATTTTTTATTAGATATATTAGTATTAGATTTCTATAATTTGAAATTCTATAATAAGAATATATGATATGGTATTTAGATGGTATATAGTATATGCCCGTACTATTCTTCCTACATTAACCCTTTTGATGGGCCCCGGATCCATATCATATCCATAAGTACATAAGTATAAGAAGAGATATAAAAAATCAGGAATTCAAGCAGTTGGGCTTGCAATTCTTTTGGATTGATCAAAATGCATACAAATGGGTGTAGAGAAAAAATAGAAAATTTGAGTGCTATTTCATTTTGATGTACATCTAATATATATTATTACTATATTATTACTTAGATATCTATTGTCAATTGATCTATATAAGAGAAAGCTTCTTTCTGTATACTTGATTTTTTATGTACTAATAATATGAATTAATATGAGATATTCTACAATACTCAATTGTATAGTGTGGTAGAAAGAGCTATATATAGCTCTTTCTACCACACTATCTCAGATACTTCTGATTACACATTTCATTTAAGACTTAAATATAGTTTTAAACCCTTTCATTTATTAAATCATTGATAAAAATGAATAATTCAAGTTTCATTCAAATTAATCATTTTGGCTGACTGTTTTGACGTATATGATAAGTAAAAAGGCAGTAGGAACTAAAATGAACAGCGCAGTAGCAATAAGCGCAAAAATATTGACTTCCATAATCTCTTTGTTTTCTTCTTTCACAATAATTAGGGATCTAATCTCATAGAGATGATAAAGCGGATTCCTATCAATTCAAAGGTATGAATTGCATCTTGATGATACTAACAATATTAGGAATAACAATATCAAATAGATTTCTCGTCGCGAATTGAATAGTATAACATAGTATAACATAGGAAGATCTTTATATGGGCACTCTATTCCATTTCGTTGATCACGAAAATAACAATCAAAATGAAAATAAGACGAATATGGTCGCTCTTCAAATACTGATCAAATACTGAATATAGTCTGTATTACTCTAGTAATTAGTAAGAAGTAATGATTTGACAAATCTACATACGTTTAATTGGTGCTAGTAGAAGAAATCAAAATTCCCATATTTGTCTGATGAGAAATGCGAAACAAAAACAAAATAAATAAAGATTTCCCCCATAGATTAGATTTTGTTCCCCGTCTTCCCTTTCACGGAAGACGGAAGAGATGAATCGATCAATTCATCGGATCGGGACTGACGGGGCTCGAACCCGCAGCTTCCGCCTCGACAGGGCGGTGCTCTGACCGATTGAACTACAATCCCAGCCATATGCTTGGCATACATAGTCTTATGATTTCAGAAGAGCATTCTATTTGTCGTGTTGCAACAAAAACACGAATTATATAGGAATATCCTATTCACATAGATATGTACTTGAGTGAGAGTGGCATAGATTACTAGTAATCTATGGTTATTTTCTTGTATTTACTGTATTGCAAAGGAAAATAAAAAGGATGGATGAGAAAAAAGGGACTATTTCTCTTTATTTTATATGGATCTGGGATTTCTGTTTCTATTTCTAGAGGACAAATCTTTTAGATCTTCTTCATGGAGCGACTAATTCTTGGGCCGAGCTGGATTTGAACCAGCGTAGACATCTCGCCAACGAATTTACAGTCCGTCCCCATTAACCGCTCGGGCATCGACCCAGGAAGAATGAATTCTAGGTTTATTGATAATCCATGACCGACTTCCTTTCGTAGTCCATACCCCCAGGGGAAGTCGAATCCCCGTTGCCTCCTTGAAAGAGAGATGTCCTGAACCACTAGACGATGAGGGCATACCCGCCCCGAATGCCATCATACTATGACAATAGTATGAGTATTTTTTTGAATTGTCAATATTAACAATATTAAATATATAAATATATATAATATATAATTAGTATATAATTAGATAATAAGATGTATGACTAGATCCGAGGAGTCTTTCCTACTTTTATGTTATGATCCCATAGAATTCTTTGTATATGATAATGATATGAAAATCTATTCAATAAAAATAGATTTGAATTCAATATGAATTTCAATAATGGAAATTATATTCATATTGAAATTCATATTGAAGCAATTTAAAGAAAGTTTAATAACAAAATAAAGTAAATAGAAAATAAATGTAAAGAAAGTAGTAGTAGTATAGTACTACTACTAGTAAATACTAGTAAAAGTATAAAAAGCATAGTCTATTTATATTTTTATATACTATTATTATAGTAATATTAAATATTAAATTAAAGGTAAAGTTATATTCATATTGCATATTTGAATATAACTAATATTCAAATATGCAAATTAGTTACTAATTCAGTACATATGAAAGTATATGTATTGAAAGTATATTTCATATCTTAAAGTATACGTGATAAAGTATTTAGAAAGTATTCTCAAAAAATTTCTAAAAAAGATATTTATGTCTCAGGAAAAAAAAGGTAATAATGAGATATGAAGAGTATGACTATGTTATTACGGGGAAGACTCCCCCTAATCAGAACTCATTCTAATCATAAGGGTGGTCGTTCTTTTTTTTTTTTAGAAATATCAAAAATATTTCTATTCCCCGCTGAAAAACTAAGACTCATATTTGAGTTTAGTGGAAAAAGCCCTTTATCGGATTTGAACCGATGACTTACGCCTTACCATGGCGTTACTCTACCACTGAGTTAAAAGGGCTTTTTTTTTTTAATTCATGAATTAGGCATCTTCATCTTCCATTATGAGTCTATTGCATATATATCATAATGGAACAATTAGTTTGATTTATATAGGAAGTAGGTCAGATTCATATTTTGATAAAAAAGAAAAGAAAAAAAATGCATTGAATTGTTTCAAGATTAACCCTACTTGCTTTGTTGACTTTTCCATCAGAACAAGATTCACTTGACTGATATATATATATACCAATCTGACCTGACGTATATTCAAGATCTTTTCTTGAATCATTTGATGGGGTATTCGTAACCTGAACAAAATTACTATAAAAATAAAATGTTTTAATATTTTTTTTCTTAGTGTGAGATAGCGATAGGCATAACTCATCTGAACGCTGAACGAAGCAATGAGTTCAAATTGAAGAAAATAAATGAGAGTTTTACTCTTTTTTCTGTCAGACTAATAACTCCCTAAGCTGAAGGTATCTTATACTTTAGTTTCGTTTTCGTTATATTTCATTATTTAACGAAATTAAAATTCTACTTTATTTTTTGAATATTACCTTAGACTTTAAGGCATAAATATGAGACATAAATATCCAACCCCTATTATGAATCGCCAAACCAATTATGAATCTCCAAACCAAAGTATTCCTACTTCGCCATTGTTCCTATCAAACCCACCGTAAAATTGAAAATAAATAAAAAGTAAGTGGACCTGACTCATAGAATCATTACTATATCTGCTACTCTGATATTTAAATTTAAATTTGATATAGATTCCATTGTAGAAGTGAATTTTTTTATTTCCTTATACCATTGGAACACACAAGTCAAAAATTCGTTTTTGATTTAATCTTCTTGTTACTGGATGCTCCATAGAACGAAATCGCTATTCTTTTCCTTTCCGCTACATAAAATAGATACATAGAAAATAAAAATCTCTTTTAAATATGGATTTGAAATATCTTTCCTTGATTTCATAATCAGATATTGTTTTGTTGTTACACTGATGGAATAGAAAAGAAATGCGAGAATCAGGAGTTTTCATTTCTAGTCTACCATTATTGAATATTCCTATTCTTTTAGGGACAGGGAAAAATCGGAAATCTTTGGATAATTCAGGGTTCCAATGGTTATATTATTTTTC